ATAAAAAAGAAATCTATTCAATGAATAGCAGCATAAGATCCATTGAGTTCTCTTCGGACTCCTTTGTGAAAGAGTAGAATGAGAAAGCTAATGAATCTTAAACCCATTGATAAAAAGAAAAAAAGAGGATAAATACTATAGTTAGTGAATAAAAGAGGGTTTGGGGATAGAGGGACTTGAACCCTCACAACTTATAAAGTCGACGGATTTTCCTTTTACTAGAAATTTCATTGTTGTCAGTATTGACATGTAGAATGGGACTCTCTCTTTATCCTCGTCCGATTAATCCACTTTTTAAAAGATCTCGAAAACTATGAATTGAAGGATTTGATTACTCAATATTCGATTGGAATGGGTTCACAATAATTCTAAAAAAATTCAGAATTTTCTATTTCATAATCATTCCTAATTTCATTCTAAAAAAGAATAAAGAACCTATATTATGATATGGGTTCCGTGATTAATCGTTTGCTATGTCAGTATCTATACGTGTGTATTAGATGTATAAAGCCCTTACTTTCTCTAAATTTAGAGAGAGTTCCACTACCAACACAACGTAATCAACTCGATTCGTTAGAACAGCTTCCATTGAGTCTCTGCACCTATCCTTTTCCTTTGGATTCTAGTTCGAGAACCACTTGTTTTCTCAAAACACGGATTTGGCTCAGGATTGCCCTTTTTTAATTCCAGGGTTTCTCTGAATTTGGAAGTTACCACTTAGCAGGTTTCCATACCAAGGCTCAATACAATCAAGTCCGTAGCGTCTACCGATTTCGCCATATCCCCATTTTCCTTTTCTTTGATTGAGACCTGGATTCCTTGTGTAATTTCATCCATCTCTTAGTTTTTTTTTGGAATCGTTGAATTCATTACTCGACGTAGTCTAGCAGTTCGTCTCTATTTGACAGACCCTGCTTATTGCAATTCAGAATTGAATTGATTCTATCGTTGATGTATTTGCAATTCAATCCGAATCAATATATCCCAAAGTTTTTCTCTCCCCCCCCCCCGCCTTTCTTTTTTAGAGTATTCAAAATCATACTATAACGCTTGATATTCATTCTTTTTTTTTCTAATCAGAATTAGCAATTTCATTTGCTATGATTCTATGTTCTCCTTAGTGAAATATTAATCATTAAATTATTAAGAAATAACAAAAAAAACAAAATATCTCAAAAAATGTCTATAATGATCGAATGAAAATGCCAAGAAATTCGCATTTTCTCTTTATTATATCTTTCATCATATATATTATTCTTTTCTATGTATTGGATTACTCATCCGAGCCATATCAAATTGAAAATATCTGAAATCAAATTCAATATAGAAATTGGAATAGATTCTATTCTATTAGAAAAATCAATTTGCGAATTAGAGAAATAAAAAGAAAGTTCCAAAATTTCTATAATCCTATTTAAGGATATCCTCCAGTTAAGCATATCAAGTTAACTTTATCTTTATGAAGTTCTAGTATTTTTTTCTAAGTAGAACTTCCAATTTCGAACTAGTTAATAGCTAAGATTAATAATTAAGATCTGACATTTTACGGATTTCCTATACCATACATATTTCTATTTGTTACACTATTTCTGTTATGTAAGCCCACTTAGCTCAGAGGTTAGAGCATCGCATTTGTAATGCGAGGGTCATCGGTTCAAATCCGATAGTCGGCTTTTTTCTATATCGATGTTCCATGAACAAGAATCTCTCTTTTTCTCCGAATTAAATGGAGAATCCAGGATCTATTATGTGGTTCTACCTTACAATTTTGCTAGATACAAAACAATAAAATAAATAATATATATATATAAAATCCAGATGTTGATGAAATTCCATTTTTTGTGGTACTTTAGTAGATTTTACTCTGTTTATCCTTTAGTTTAATTCAGTTTTAATTTTGAGGTATTCTGTAATGTAAATACAATGAAATTAATTGTGTAAAATGAAATTTCAATAAAATAAACAAGGAGTCTTCATGTCCCGTTATCGAGGACCTCGTTTAAAAAAAATACGCCGTCTGGGAGCTTTACCAGGACTCACTAGAAAAACACCTAAATCCGGAAGTAATCTGAAAAAGAAATTCCATTCTGGGAAAAAAGAGCAATATCGTATTCGTCTTCAAGAAAAACAGAAATTGCGTTTTCATTATGGTCTGACAGAACGACAATTACTTAGATATGTACATATCGCTGGAAAAGCAAAAAGGTCAACAGGTCAGGTTTTACTACAATTACTTGAAATGCGTTTGGATAATATCCTTTTTCGATTGGGTATGGCTTCAACCATTCCTGGGGCCCGGCAATTAGTTAACCACAGACATATTTTAGTTAATGGTCGTATAGTCGATATACCAAGTTTTCGTTGCAAACCCCGAGATATTATTACTACGAAGGATAACCAAAGATCAAAACGTCTGATTCAAAATTCTATTGCTTCATCCGACCCGGGGAAATTGCCAAAGCATTTGACGATTGACACATTGCAATATAAAGGACTAGTTAAAAAAATCCTAGATAGGAAGTGGGTCGGTCTCAAAATAAATGAGTTGTTAGTTGTAGAATATTACTCTCGTCAGACTTGAACTTAACGAAAAAAGGAAAAGTTCATAGAATTTTCTTCCCCTTCCCCTTTCCCCGAACTAAATCGACCTAAGGCCCTTAATTCGTATTTTCCCATTCAACTAGCATAAATGGATTAACCCTAGGATCCTTTTTTCTTTTTTGTTCTTTCCTCTATGTGTATTTTACATACCACAGTAATTTACTATAAAAAATTTCTATTAAATAAAGGTATTATTGCTGGAATAAATTGTTATTTGATTTGATACATTGTGATCGTTAACGTTGATCAATTAAGAGAAACGGAAAGAGAGGGATTCGAACCCTCGGTAAACAAAAGTCTACATAGCAGTTCCAATGCTACGCCTTGAACCGCTCGGCCATCTCTCCTACATAATCTTATTATGGAAAATAAACTAAGTGAATAGCGAGTTTTCCTATTCCTGCAGTACAGGTACAACCACAACGGCTCGGGGGTTCCATGGTTCTATTGGAAAAATGCCTTTTCATCTAAGTGAAAGGATCCAGGATTTTTTTACTAGGAATTCTGCTCCCTCGAAAAGTTTTAGTTTGGGTTTTCCCCAAACCAAAGAAAAAGAGAATGGAAGAATTCTTCTTATTCCATAATAAAATAGAGGAACCCTAGAATTCTGTTTGCATAAGGTACGCTACGCCATACAATCGAAATCTAAAAAAGGGTATGAGACAATTAATGACTTTGAAAACGCGAAATAGCTGATGAGAGAAGTTATTGTTGAGAAATAGAAAAGTGGAATGAAATCCAATCTTAGTCAAATATTTCATATCTCTTCTTGTCCAAACAGAAGGAAAAGGAGACAATTTGAGCTGAGCGGAAAATCCATACCTCTCTTATCCATTTAGAGCATATGGATCGATCGATTTATAAGAATCGAATGTGTTTGTTTTTATGTTATTTTGTGAAGAAATGAAAACAATTCTATATAGAATGGGTTGGGAATTATGCCTAGATCCCGTATAAATGGAAATTTCATTGATAAGACCTCTTCAATTGTAGCCAATATTTTATTGCGAATAATTCCGACAACCTCAGGGGAAAAAAGGGCATTTACTTATTATAGAGATGGTGCGATTTGACTCTTTTTTTTTTTTTGTTTTTTTTTTTTAGCCCTACCTACACCTCAGTCTTACGAGAAAGAGAGGGGGTTCGCATAGAGAGAACAAAATTAGTAAAGGAAACCCACGCTTGGGGAAGGTGAGGTGAACTAACAATTCCTTCTGTCGTGTATCCTCGATTGATGCGGCCTCAGATGCTTCAATTGTAGATTTGAGTATTGAGCGAAAGGTTACACCTACAGGATAGGTTCTGTATTACAGGCCAATCCTACTCTACTAGTACCAATAGGCAGCATAGGGGAGAAAAGCACTACACCTAGAAATAGGAATCAACAAGAGAAAAACTTTGTTAGAAATTAGCCCTTTCCTGATCGGTATCAGGGCTGGGAAGAATGGTTGGGATAACAAACAACCATCAGGTTTGTACTTTGGATACCCCTATAACCATCAAAGATCGTTGAAGTGGCTAATTCCTCTAAATAGGAGGCGTTGAGAACAAAGAAATTCTTGGAGCTATCGTTTTCCTCTAGCATTAATAGAATTCATTGGTGTTAAGAAAAACCTCTTGCGGGAAGGTTGGCTAGAGATTTCTTGGAAAAATACCAGCCCCTTTCGGTTCATAATAAGATGGGACTAATTCTATTTTTATTCTATAGATTATTTCGCTTAGTACTATGTACAGAAGGGAGGAGCCGTATGAGATGAAAACCTCATGTACGGTTTTGGAACGGAGATTTTTTGAATAGAATGAACGACCGTAACGGATGTTGGCTCAATCCGAAGGAAATTATGCGGAAGCTTTGCAGAATTATTATGAAGCTACGCGACTAGAAATTGATCCCTATGATCGAAGTTATATACTCTATAATATAGGCCTTATACACACAAGCAATGGAGAGCATACAAAAGCTTTGGAATATTATTTCCGGGCACTAGAACGAAACCCCTTCTTACCGCAAGCTTTTAATAATATGGCCGTGATCTGTCATTACGTGCGACTATCTCCACTATAGAAAGAAGAAAAAAAAAAAGAAAGGATCAAATTTTCTAGTAAATACTAGAAAAAGGGCTTTCTACATAGGGATCGTCAAAACAACGATTTTGCCCTATCAGCTGTAGGAAGGAAGGACACTTCACGAGAATCAAAATAGGAAGAAAGTATGGCCTATACTACTACTCTATGGATAAAGTTCCCAAATTGATAGAGAAAGCACCGTAAAGATCCATTAGTGAGCGACTGGGTCGATACAACTAAAAAAAACTGCTTACTTATCCCATGATATGGGGCAAAATTTAGGAATCTGCTTATGTAATAGAGCCGATCCACTAAGGAATTAAGCAGCGGTG